AGTGCCGGCGGAGGACCAAGAAATAACCCGACCCCGTACATCCGTCACAGTCACAATGGTATTGTTGAAACTTGCTTGAACATGAATAACTCCTTTTGGTATTCTACGTGTATTCTTACGTGAGCCAATACGTCCATTCCTACGAGAACTGGTTTTTGTTTTTGTTATAGTTTTGGCCATATTTTATTATCTCATAAATATAAGTCAAAGATATATGGATATCTCCATTTCATGTCAAAATAGATCCTTTTTTTATACATCGGGTCTTTAGAAAGTTCTTTTTTATTGACTTTAAATTTCATTTATATTTATTAACTTTTCGAAAGATTATCCCTGTCTTTGTTTATGTCTAGGGTTGGAACAAATTACCATAATTCGTCCTCGTCTACGGATCAGTCGACATTTTTCACAAATTTTACGAACAGAGGCTCTTATTTTCATCGTTGTCATTCCTAAACTGAATTCCGAATATACTTATTGGAAGAAAATAAATTTCTTTCAATTTGAACCCTAGTGATCTCTATAAAAGGAATGTTGAAGTTTAAAAAACTACCTAAAAGTTCTAATCTTTGTTGCGGAGTCTATAAATTATACGTCCTCTAGTGGAATCATAACGACTTACTTCAATTTTGACTCTATCCCCCGGTAGTATACGTATAAAACTGCGCCGAATCCTTCCAGAAATATAACCTAGAATGAAATCTTCATTATCTAAACGAACCCGAAACATACCATTTGGAAGTGATTCAGTAATTAACCCTTCATGAATCCATTTTTGTTCTTTCATTCCATGCAAAACCTCCTTAAATTAAAGTATCAACTAATTAATGTAGGAGGAGTGAGATTCAAAAAAAACCCGTCCTTTCTCTTTTTCTTTTTTCACAAAACAAAAAATAAGTTTCGAAAAAAATTCGGATATCAGAAAGATTACCATATATAACACAAAATTTCTCCGCCGATGCCTTCTAGCCGAGCCTCTCGGTCTGTCATTATACCTCGAGAAGTAGAAAGTATTACAATTCCCATTCCGCCTAAAATTCTAGGAATTTGTTGATAGTTAGAATAGATTCGTAGACCCGGTCGACTTATTCGTTTTAAATTTAAACTAGTTCTATGGAGCCCTTTTCTATGTCGTAGGGTTAAAACCAAAAAATATTTGTCGCTTTCGCGATGTTTCCTGGCGTTTTCAATAAAACCTTCTCGTAAAAGTATTTTAATAATGTTTTTGGTGATATTAGTAAAAGGTATTCGAATCGTTCCTTTTCTATTCATAGCAGCATTTCGTAGAGAGTTTATTATGTCAGCAAGAGTGTCCCTACCCATGATAAACTAAAATTATTGTTGCCTCTCATTTTTTATATTGACATGCTCTTTGGTCTTTTTTTTTTTTAATATATGCGTCAGACACACAAAATTGACTAATTAATTTCATCTATTTGATAATAGGTTTCCTTCCAATTGTATACTATAACGATATGGCAGACTTTTCTTCTATCTTATAATACCTCGGGTGCTAGTGAAACTATTTTAGTGAAATTTAACTGTCTCAATTCCCGGGTGATCGCACCAAAAATTCGAGTTCCTTTCGGATTTCCTTCTTGATCAATGACAACTGCAGCATTGTCATCATATCGTATTATCATACCATTGTCGCGTTTGAATTCTTTACAAGTACGCACAATTACAGCTCTGATCACTTCTGATTTTTCTAGGGATGTATTTGGTAATGCTTCCTTGATCACAGCAACAATAACGTCACCAATTTCAGCATATCGTCGATTACTAGTCCCTATGATTCGAATACACATCAATTCTCGGGCTCCGCTGTTATCCGCCACATTCAAATGAGTCTGAGGTTGAATCATTTTTTTTTTTATCTATTCTTGCAATACAGCCAAAAGGCGAAGTAAAAAAAAGAGATATTGTTTGTCCAAAAAAAAAAAAAAAAAAGAAATTTGCAATTGTTTTTTTATCCCAAAAAACCCTTTTCTTGGGTTTGGGTGGGTTCTACATTTCTATACCGAAATAATGAATTGAGTTCGTATAGGCATTTTTGAAGCCGCTATTGAAATAGCTTTTTGAGCTATATTTTCTCCTACTCCGTCCATTTCATAAAGTATTCTACCCGGTTTAACGACAGCTACCCAATATTCAGGAGATCCTTTCCCAGAACCCATACGTGTTTCTGTAGGTCTTACCGTAACTGGTTTGTCTGGAAATAAACGTACCCATATTTTTCCACCGCGGCGGACATTTCGTGTCATTGCCCGCCGACCTGCTTCTATTTGTCTAGATGTAATCCATGCGGGTTCAAGTGCCTGAAGAGCATATCTACCGAAAGAAATATGATTACCTCGATAAGATATTCCTTTCATTCTTCCTCTATGTTGTTTACGGAATCTGGTTCTTTTGGGGTTATAGTTGATGATTCTTTCTCACTTTCACCTCTACTCCAGAACCGGACATGAGAGTTTCTTCTCATCCGGCTCCTTGCGAAAAGGATTCAAAAAAAAAAGATATATTGATGAATAATATACCGAATCATGAGATACTTTGAAATTTCATTCATCTAATCTCTTAGAAATTTTTCTATCTTATTTTGTTTTGCTATATAACTAAACACGTCTCCTATATTATTTAGAAGGTAATAAATATTTATATATAATATAGTTATAGAATAGAGATAGGGACATTTTCTTATAATGAATCTTTATTTTGGCTTTTTCGATTTTCATTATCATATCAGATTTAGATCGATCAGAATTTGAAAAGAAAGATACAATAAAATTGAAAAACTTTCGCAGGCGAATATTTACTCATTCTATAGTTATTTTAGTTGTAGGACGAGTCATGAACTTTCCTTTCAGGATACACTGGATTGTTCTCCGTCTGGTTTGCTTCGCCATCCCACCCAATGAATTCTACACCTTCATAGGTTTCGTCGTTCCCATCACTTCTCAATTAATGGTTAGGTTTTAATTTTACAATGGAGTCTCTAATTAAATTTGTTCTTGAGTCAATTTTCTCAGTCTTTATTGGCTCGGGACTCTTGATTTTTTTTTCTTTTTTTGTTCTCTGAATGGATTCATTTAATTATGGATCAATCAGTATTGATGCTTTTTTACACTGCCTTTTTTGTTTTAGTAGATGACGCATAGACCTTACATGTTATATATTGGAATCATATATCATTTCATTGAGATTCATTTTCTCTCTTTATCTCATCTTTCCGTTTATCTAGATACTTTTTTTGTTTTACAATTTATAATCAGTAATCAGATTTCTTTTTTTTTTTTTTTAGAAAAAAATATTTCAGTTGCTCCAATGATATGACCAATCTATTATATCTTGACTGGTTCTTTTGATCGAGATAATGTGAAGCGATGAGTTAGTTATTCGTTCTATACTTCTTAGTTTTACTTATGGATTCAATTATTATTATTTTAATATGGGCCGGTACCCTCTTTTTATTTGAACCCTAAAAATAAAAAATCAACGAGTCACACACTAAGCATGGCAATTATATCAAGATGAAATTTTCAATCGCATTTTTATTCAACCCTATAGAATAGAATTTCGAATTGCTCATTTTTTAGAAAACGACTTAAAAAGTTTGTTATTTTCTGTTTTGTTTTTTTCTGTTCTGGGTTACAACATAAAAATTAAAACAAGTCAAGTAAAGGTTTATTATTCCTCGTCTCCAAATATCCAAATTTTGATTCCCAATACCCCATAAAGAGTTTGAACAGTATAGGAACAATAATCGATTTTAGCTCGAATTGTTTGTAGAGGAACTCTACCTTCTCTGATCCAGTCAACACGTGCAATTTCTTTTCCGTTGATACGCCCTGCAATTTGTACTTGAATTCCTTTTGTATTTGTCTGTTCAGCTAATTCAATAGCTTTTTTCATTGCTTTACGACATGAAACTCGGTTTTTTAATTGTCCGGCTAGAAATTCTGCAAGAATAGTAGGATGTCCATAAGGATTTGCAATCCTTGTAATAGCAATGTTGAGTTTTCGGTTCATACAATTTAATTCTTTTTGTAACTTCCTCTGTAATTCTTCGATTCTTCGAGTCCTACTCTCCAGTAATAACTTCGGGAATCCTATATATATTAGGACTTGAATCAGATCAATTCTTTTTTGAATCTCTATACGTGCAATTCCCTCAACACCGGAAGATATTTTTATGTTTTGTTGTACATAGTTTTTGATAAAGTTTCGTATTTTGTGATCTTCTTGCAGACTTTCGGAATAATTTGTTGGTTGTACAAACCAAAGAGAATGATGACCCTGGGTTGTGCCAAGTCTGAAACCAAGTGGATTTATTTTTTGTCCCATAATCCCCCACTAATATACATATCATGACACATCCTATATTTTTTCTTTATTAGTTCTTTATCCAGTCCGGTTTTGGTAAGTATATGCTATATTATATTTTTTTTCATAGTCTTCATATATCGTTATAGTTTTTATATCCTTCATATTCATTTAAAGATATATCTTTCAATACAATAGTTATATGACAAGTGCGTCGTTTTATCGGATAACTTCGTCCTCGAGCTCTAGGTTTAAATTTTTTTATAGTTCCACCCTCGTTGACTTCAGCTTTGCTAATGATTAAGTTTGATTTGTTGGACTCAATATTGTGACTTGCATTTGCTGCTGCAGAATAAACCAATTTAAAAACGGGATAACATATTTCAAAAGGCATGAGTTCGAGTATCCTAAGTGTTTCCTCGTAAAAACGTCCGCGAATCTGATCAATTACTATTTTCGCTTTGTGAGCAGACATAGACATATGCTGACCTATTGCGTATACTTTTGTATATGGTGTATATATATATTTTTTTTTTATCATAAAGTCCACCTCTTTTTAATGAACTATTTCTTTTTTAATGAACTATTTCTTATTTATCGTTCGCCCATTTCTTTTTTTTTTTTGATTCTTTTTTATTAACGACGAGATCTATTATCATTTTTTGCATGTCCCCGGA